GGAAGGGTGAAAGAAAGAGAGAAAAAAATATCAATGATATATGATTCCAATATGGAAGGTCTATGAATTATCTCATAAAAGGCAGTGTAATAAAGCATCAATACTCATTTATCGATAATTAAATGAATTTGTTCATAGAACAAAAAAATCAAGAGCCTCGAGCCAATAAAGACTGAGAAAATTGACTCAAGAACAAATTGAATTAAGAGCTCCATTGTAGAATTCAGGCCTAACCATTAAGCAAGGAGCGATGGGAACGATGGAACCTATGAATCTAGAAGATTCTATTGAAAACAAATCCTAATGATTCATTGGTCGGGATGGCGGAACGAACCGGGAACCAATTCATCTATTCTCAGAAGTCATGAGCTAACTCTACAACTGAAATAGATATTGAAAGAGTAAATATTCGCCCGCGAAAACTTGATTTTCTTGGATTGCTAAATTTTAGGCAATCCGATACGATAAAGGACAAAATAAAATAACGATTCGTTATACGTTATAACCTTATAAAAAAACTATAAATAGAAATAGATCTTTAATCTATTTAGTTATATATCCAAATACGATATACAAATTACTAATAGATTAGATGAAATCTCAAAGAATCCCACGATTCAGTGTATTATTCATTAAATACATGGATATCTTAATTCAATTTAACTATTTTTTATTTGAATCCTTTTATTCGCGAGGAGCTGGATGAGAAGAAACTCTCATGTCCAGTTCTGTAGTAGAGATGGAATTGAGAAACAACCATCAACTATAACCCCAAAAGAACCAGATTCCGTAAACAACATAGAGGAAGAATGAAGGGAATATCTTATCGAGGTAATCAGATTTGTTTCGGTAAATATGCTCTTCAAGCACTTGAACCCGCTTGGATCACATCTAGACAAATAGAAGCCGGACGACGAGCAATGACACGAAATGCGCGTCGTGGCGGAAAAATATGGGTACGTATATTTCCAGACAAACCAGTTACAGTAAGACCCACAGAAACCCGTATGGGTTCGGGGAAAGGATCCCCTGAATATTGGGTAGCTGTTGTTAAACCAGGTCGAATACTTTATGAAATGGGTGGAGTAACAGAAAATATAGCCAGAAAAGCTATTTCAATAGCAGCGTCCAAAATGCCTATACGAACCCAATTCATTATTTTGGGATAAGAATGTAAAACCAAAAGAAATAGATCTTATCTTGGGAATGACAAAAAAAAAACAATCGCAGGTTTCTTTTTTTGGACAAACAATATTTCTTTTTTTTTCTTCGCCCTTTGCATTCAACGAACAGATTAAAAAAAAAAAAATGATATGATTCAACCTCAGACCCATTTGAATGTAGCGGATAACAGCGGGGCTCGAGAATTGATGTGTATTCGAATTATAGGAGCTAGCAATCGCCGATATGCTCATATTGGTGATATTATTGTTGCTGTGATCAAAGAAGCAGTACCAAATATGCCCCTAGAAAGATCAGAAGTGGTCAGAGCTGTAATTGTACGTACCTGTAAAGAACTCAAACGTGACAACGGTATGATAATACGATATGATGACAATGCTGCAGTTGTCATTGATCAAGAAGGAAATCCAAAAGGAACTCGAGTTTTTGGTGCGATCGCCCGGGAATTGAGACAGTTAAATTTTACTAAAATAGTTTCATTAGCTCCCGAGGTATTATAAGATAAGAGCGTAATATGGTTATAGTAGGGTATTTGAAAAAATAGATTAAGATTAATTAGTAGATTGTGTCTCACGCATATACCTTGAATAATTCATAGATAAATAAAAGAAGTAAAAAAGAAAAACATGTTGATTATATCAAAATTCGGAGAAACAAATAATTTTAGTTCATCATGGGTAGAGACACTATTGCTGACATAATAACCTCTATACGAAATGCTGACATGGATAGAAAAAGAGTGGTTCGAATAGCATCTACAAATATTACCGAAAACATTGTTAAAATACTTTTACGAGAAGGTTTTATCGAAAACGTGAGGAAACATCGGGAAAGCAACAAATTTTTTTTGGTTTTAACCCTGCGACATAGAAGGAATAGGAGAAGGCCCTATAGAAATCTTTTAAATTTAAAACGGATTAGTCGACCTGGTCTACGAATCTATTCTAACTATCAACGAATTCCTAGAATTTTAGGTGGAATGGGAATTGTAATTCTTTCTACTTCTCGAGGTATAATGACAGATCGAGAAGCTCGACAAGAAGGAATCGGAGGAGAAATTTTGTGTTATATATGGTAATCCTTCTATTATCCGAATTGGATCCGAAACTTCCTATTTGTGAAAAAAAAAAGAGAAAGGGTGGGTTGTCTAATATCGTTCCTCCTCCATTAGTTGATACTTCAAGGAGGTTTTACCTGGAATGAAAGAACAAAAATGGATTCATGAAGGTTTAATTACTGAATCCCTTCCCAATGGCATGTTCCGGGTTCGTTTAGATAATGAGGATCTGATTCTAGGTTATGTTTCAGGAAAGATCCG